AACAACTTCCGAAACGAAGGAGACTAAACAGGAACAAGAGGGATCCGCCGAAGAAGACCCTTCCCTTTGTTCGGAAGAACAGGAAGATCCGGAAAAAGAAAAAATAGATGAAACGGAAGAGATCCGAGTGAATGGAAAGGAAAAAACAAAGGGGGAATTCCACTTTCACTTTAAAGAGACATGCTATAAAGATAGCCCAGTTTACGAAGATTCTTATCTTGATAGGTATCAAGATAATTGGGAATTGGGAAGACTTAAAGAAGAGAAAAATGAAAAGACTTATTTCTGGTTTGAAAAACCTCTTGTGACTTTTCTTTTCGATTATAAACGATGGAATTGTCCATTGCGATATATAAAAAATGATCGGTTTGAAAATGCTGTACGAAATGAAATGTCACAATATTTTTTTTCTACATGTCCAAGTAATGGGAAAAAGAAAATATCTTTTACATATCCACCTAGTTTATCGACTTTTTCGGAAATGATAGAACGAAAAATTTCTTTGTACACGAAAAAAAAATTCTCCCATGGAGACCTATATAATTATTTTTTTTATACCAATAAACAAAAAAAATAATAAAAATATTGATACATAAAAAAAATATAAAAATAAATAAGACGAGATTCGTCCTCCCCCCATATATCTGATACCTTCACCTATAAGGGAACTTGTAAGGCCAACTCCATTTGTAATTCCATCAATTATATGTCTATCAAAAAACTGAGTTAGCTCGGTTAATCCTCTTATACCCATGGCTAAAACCCTAGTATAAAAAATATCTATGTAACCACGATTATATGACCAATTATATATAACACTTTTTATTTGGTCCAAGATAATTCTCTTAGGGCTCCCTTTTACAAATGAATTGATTAAGTCCAAATTCTGGAAAAATGAATAAACAGACCCATATAAAATATATGCTATGAATAATCCGAAAATGGCTATACTTACTGAAAAAATTGAATTTGTAAAAAATTCATACCAATTCACAGAATAATACGAATTTGTATGGAAAAGATTTTGGGATGGGGTTAACCATTTCGATAATATATCAAAATCCATTACTCCTTGATCAAAAGAAATTCCTATTGATCCAACGAACAAAGTAAATAGTACCAATACAAGCAGAGGAAATAGCATAGTATTGTCTGATTCATGAGGATAGATGGAAGTATATTTATTTCCAAAGTAAGTACTAAAGTATCGTATCTTATCATTATCAATCATTTTATATGTATCTTTTGAAAAAAAGTAAACCTTTTTATTCATTGTTGATAAAAGTAATTTTTTATTGACTGTTTTTGGTGCTTCTTTTCCCCATAGAGATATTGAATAGAACAATTTATTTTTAGTGCTACTGTGATTTTGAAAATAAACACGCAAATACCCATCAAAGGTAAGTAAATATACCCGAAACATATAAAATGCGGTTAATCCTATTGTGAAACAAGGTATTATTGCAAAAATTGGTGAATATAACCAAGTATCATTAAGAATTTCATCTTTGGACCAAAAACAAGCAAGAGGTGGAATACCACAAAGAGAAAGTGTACCTAATAAAAAAGTAGTTCTTGTAATTGGAACATATCTTGTTAAACCACCCATAAGAACCATATTCTGACTTTTTTCTGGTGAATATCCAACAATAGGTTCCATTGAATGAATAATAGATCCAGATCCCAAAAACAATAAAGCTTTAGAATAGGCATGAGTAATCAAATGGAATAAAGCCGCTCGATAAGAACCTATACCTAGAGCTAACATAATATAACCTAATTGAGACATTGTAGAATAGGCTAAACTTCTTTTAATGTCTCTTTGAGCAATAGAAAAAGTAGCTCCTAATAGTACTGTTATTACACCTATTAAAGAAATGAAATTCATTATATAAGGTATGTCTATGAAAAGAGGAATAAGCCGAGCTACAAGAAAAATTCCTGCTGCTACCATAGTAGCAGCGTGTATAAGGGCCGAGATAGGAGTAGGTCCTTCCATGGCATCAGGTAACCATACGTGGAGGGGGAATTGTGCAGATTTAGCAACTGCACCGACAAATAATAAAGAGGCACACAAAGTAGCAAATAAGGAACTGATCCCATTATTATGGATCAAGTTATTAGCTATTTCGAACAAATCCCGAAATTCCAAACTACCTGTTATCAAATAAAGACCTAAGATTCCTAATAATAAACCAAAATCTCCTACACGATTAGTTACAAAAGCTTTTTGACAAGCACTTGCGGCAATTGGTCGTGTGAACCAAAACCCTATTAATAAATATGAACACATTCCCACTAGTTCCCAAAAAATATGAATTTGTATCAAATTAGAACTAGTAACTAATCCCAACATGGAAGTATTGGAAAAACTCATATAAGCAAAAAATCTCAAATATCCTTGGTCGTGAGACATATAATTGTCACTATAAATAAGAATCATGACTCCAACAGTAGTAATTAGTATTGACATAATAGAAGTAAGTGGATCGATCAAATATCCAAATTCTAAGGAAAAATCAATATCTATGGTCCAAGACCATAGATATTGATAAATAAAACTTCCATTTATTTGTTGAATAGACAGATTGGCCGAAAATCCCATAGCTATACTTAACAGAAAAATACTAGTAAAAACCCATATACGACGAATATTTTTTGTTGCTGTCGGAATAAGTATAAGTCCAAATCCTATTGACATAGTAACTGTAAGTGGAAGAAAAGGTATTATCCATGCATATTGATATGTATGTTCCATAAGAAAACAAACAAATTTAGATTTTTTTTTATAATTAATAATTGTTTCTGATTCACCAATTCTTATCTCTTTCGAAAAGAACAATAAAAAAAAAAAAAAAAAAATTAATATATATATATATATATATTATATATATTTTTATTATATTATTGTTATTTTATGTTATTTGTTTTTTTATGTTAATTAAATGTTGAAAGTTAAAAAAAAAACGATCTATTTCGAACAATACATGTCTTTCACATGTAACGATAAATAAAAATGAGTAACCCTTTTTTGAATGGCAGTTCCAAAAAAATGTATTTCTATGTCAAAAAAACATATTCGTAGGAATATTTGGAAGAAAAAGGGATATTTAACTGCAGTAAAAGCTTTTTCTTTAGCGAAATCGGTTTCTACCGGACATTCAAAAAGTTTTTTTGTGCGACAAACAAATAATAAAGTCTTGGGATAATTGGAATTGACATAGCCCGAAAAACTGAAAATTTTTTAAGATGAACGATTCACATTAATTAATGTATTGAACTATTCAATATTAGTTAGAATAGTTAGAACTAGCTACTGTGGTATGTAGAATAAGAATTTTCTGTATATTGGGTTCTTATTAAGAATAGTATTTTTCCCTATCCATTAACTTTATCACAATAGATAAATAGGATTAAGATTTTCTATTGTGAAAAGTACAATTGTCATAGAAATTGAAACTCTTTTTTTTTGTTATATGCCTAACCTAAAACTTAATTGATTTGGTAAATGTTACCTTATTTATATTATATACATATACACAATGACGAGTATTAATACTTAATGATACTAAAGTATCGGAATCGTTAGAAAAATTCCAATCATCAAAAAAATAGAAAGAAAAAGGACAATTCTTAATTCTATACCTCTACTGAGAGCAAAACTATCGAAATTTCAACTGTATCGGGGGGACTTAGTTTATAGTACGTGAAAGTTGATTGTTAAAACTGAACCTAGGACGATACTAACTAAGGATTATTTTATTGAAGATTCAAATATGAATTTAAACGAGTCTTTTTTCGTCGATTCTAATGTTTCCTAAACAATATTGAATAAACTATATTGAATCCTTGATTCTTGACGATTCGACATGAAATGAATATTATTATTTCAAGTAAGCCGCCATGGTGAAATCGGTAGACACGCTGCTCTTAGGAAGCAGTGCTAGAGCATCTCGGTTCGAGTCCGAGTGGCGGCATCCTATAAAAAAAAGAGACACAATGTATCCTATAATGTATTCAATTTCCGATTTCAATTCTGTAATGGGACACCTTTTTTTATGATATTTGTAACTTTAGAACATATATTAACTCATATCTCTTTTTCGATCATTTCAATTGTTATTACGATTCATTTCATGAACTTATTAGTCTACGAAATCGTAGGATTACGTGATTCATCGGAAAAAGGGATGATAGCCACCTTTTTCTCTATAACAGGATTATTAGTTTCTCGTTGGATTTCTTCAGGACATTTTCCGTTAAGTAATTTATACGAGTCATTAATCTTCCTTTCATGTAGTTTCTTTATTATTCATATAATTTCCAAGAAATTGAACCATAAAAATGATTTAAGCACAATAACTACCCCAAGTACTATTTTTACTCAAGGCTTCGCTACGTCGGGTCTTTCAACTGAAATGCATCAATCCGCAATATTAGTACCTGCTCTACAATCTCAGTGGTTAATGATGCACGTAAGTATGATGTTATTGAGCTATGCAGCTCTTTTATGCGGATCGTTATTATCAATCGCTCTTCTAGTCATTACATTTCGAAACAACATCAATTTATTTTGTAAAAGCAATAATTTCTTAATTAGATCATTTTTCTTTGGTGAGATTAAATACTTGAATGAAAAAGGAAGAAGCGTTTTTAAAAACACTTCTTTTCTTTCATTTCGAAATTATTACAAATATCAATTGACTCAGCGTTTGGATTATTGGAGTTATCGTATGATTAGTTTAGGGTTTACCTTTTTAACCATAGGCATTCTTTGTGGAGCAGTATGGGCTAATGAAGCATGGGGATCTTATTGGAGTTGGGACCCGAAGGAAACTTGGGCATTTATTACTTGGACCATATTTGCGATTTATTCACATACTAGAACAAATCAAAGTTTACAAGGTACGAATTCGGCACTTATAGCTTCTATAGGATTTTTTATAATTTGGATATGCTATTTTGGGGTCAATCTATTAGGAATAGGTCTACATAGTTATGGTTCATTCACATTAACATCTAATTGAATAAGTTACATGAAAAATACATAAGAATATCGTCCCATATATAACGAAAGTTTGCTTGTTCGAGTTTTTGTTTTGACAGTTTGTCAAAACAAAAACTCGAAATGCATCTCATTACAATTCTAATTCACTTTTTTTTTTTTGCATTGTACAGCGAACGATTTAATTAAAAAAAAAAATCTTTAATTTAAATTAAAGAATTATAAGACTTTTTGTCTCATTAATGAAACACTATCTATAAAAGTAATTAGATAGGATAGCTTGTACCCTGTCAACTGATAACGAGAGAACGAAATCAGGATAAATACCAATCCCTATTACGGGTAGAAAGATACAAATTGAAACAAATAGTTCTCGTGGTCCAGAATCAAAAAAATTAGAGTGTGGAACATTGAATAGCTTGTATCCATAGAACATCTGACGTGACATAGATAATAAATAAATAGGAGTTAATATCACTCCAATTGCCATTACAAAAGTAATTAGTATTTTTGGCATTAAAAGATATTTTGGACTAGTAATTATTCCAAAAAATACTACTGATTCCGCAACAAAACCACTCATTCCTGGCAATGCAAGAGAAGCCATCGAGAAACTACTGAACATGGTAAATATTTTTGGCATTGGGATAGACATCCCTCCCATTTCGTCGAGATAAACAAGACGTATTCTATCACAACTCGTTCCCGCCAAGAAAAAAAGTGCAGCACCAATAAATCCATGAGAGAGTATTTGTAAAATGGCTCCATTGAGTCCCATGTCGGTTATAGAACCAATTCCTATAATTGTAAAACCCATGTGAGATACAGAGGAATAGGCTATTCTCTTTTTCAAATTGCGTTGACCGAGAGAAATTAAAGCTGCATAGATTATTTGCATCGTTCCAACTAGTACCAACCAGGGAGAAAATATAGAATGAGCGTGGGGTAATAATTCCATATTGATCCGAATCAATCCATATGCCCCCATTTTTAATAATATTCCAGCTAGAAGCATACATGTACTGTAATGTGCTTCTCCATGGGTATTTGGTAACCATGTATGCAGGGGTATAATCGGCGATTTGACAGCATAAGCAATAAAGAAACCAAAATAGAATATTATTTCCAATACCACAGGATATGATTGATTAGTTAATCTTTCAAAATCTAATGTTGGTTCATTGGAACCATATAAACCCATACCTAGAACGCCTATTAAGAGAAAAATGGAACCCCCTGCTGTGTACAAAATAAACTTTGTAGCCGAGTAGAGACGTTTTTTTCCTCCCCACATGGATAAAAGTAAGTAAACAGGAATTAATTCTAACTCCCACATGATGAAAAAAAGTAAAAGGTCTCGAGAAGAAAATGATCCTATTTGACCGCTGTACATTGCTAACATCAGGAAATAGAACAATCGCGAATTTCGCGTAACTGGCCAAGCCGCTAAAGTAGCTAAAGTAGTGATAAATCCTGTCAGTAAAATGGGTCCTATGGAAAGTCCATCGATTCCCAGTCTCCAGTGAAAATCAAAAATATCTATCCATTTATAATCTTCCTCCAATTGGATTAATGGATCGTCCAATTGAAAATGATAACAGAATGCATAGGTTGTTAGAAGGAGTTCTAATAAACATATACAAATAGTATACCATCTAAACATCTTATTTCCTTTATGAGGAAAAAAGAAAATTGAGGAACCCGCGAATATCGGCAAAACAACAAGTATTGTTAACCAAGGAAAATAACTCGTGATAAAGACAAAATATGTTTTGACCAGAAAAACCCGTGCTCGAAATAATAAATTTTATCGAGTACGGGCTTTTGTCGGTAAAGAGGAATCAAATGATTCAAGTGGAGTTTTTTGTAACGTATCAATAAGATAGACCCATGCTGCGAGTTGTTTCATGCCATAAATAAACACGGACACTCAAAAAATCTGTTGGGCAGGCGGATTCACATCTCTTACAACCTACACAGTCCTCGGTTCTTGGTGCGGAAGCAATTTGTTTAGCTTTACATCCGTCCCAAGGTATCATTTCCAATACATCTGTGGGGCAGGCTCGTACACATTGAGTACACCCTATACATGTATCATAAATTTTTACTGAATGTGACATTGGATCTATAAATTTCAGTTTTGAACATAAAAAATTTTCGATCTGGTAAAATAAAATTATAAAATTAGTAGTAAATGAATCATACATTTATATTTATATTGTAGACACCAGACGAAGCAGTGGTTTATCAAAATTTTAAGAATATATATATTTCTAAATCTGTTCATGAGAAAAGTTCAAGAGACTTTTCCAAGAGACTTTGATTTCTCTTTCAACAACCATGATCATGCGAGTTGCACATGTGAATTCAAATTGACCAACAAATTGGTCAATAGTAAATTAATTCAATACTAAATATATATATATATAAGTATAATAAGTATATTTAGTATTGAATTAGTATATATCTTATATTTATATATTTATAATAATATATATTTATATATTTATAATAATAATATAATAATAATATAATAATAAAAAAAAGAAAAAAAAATAATAAAATTATATAAGATATTTTAAGATATTATATTTATTATATAAGATATTATATAATAATATGATAATTATAATAAAATTATTAATTATAATAAAATTAGATTAGAAAAAATTGATATTTTATAATAAATTGATATTTTATATATGTATTTAATATTTTTTTTAATATTATATTATTAAATTAATATTTTAATATTATATTATTAAATTAATATTATATTATTAAATATTTAATATATTAATATAATGGAATATCTAATAGATTAATATTCTATGTGATATTATGTGTCTTATGATCATAACTAATTATTCAACAAATTCGATTGATTGATACGAGTTGATTTTCTGTTACGATGGATTGATGAAACAATAGCTAGCCCAATAGCTGCTTCAGCAGCCGCAACAGCTATAACAAAGATTGAGAAAATGTCACCTTTTGATTGGCGACTATCAAATATATCAGAAAATGTTACGAGATTGATATTAACCGAATTGAGTATAAGTTCAAGACACATAAGTGCTCTAACCATCTTTCGACTTGTGATCAATCCATAGATACCGATAGAGAATAAATAGACACTCAAAAAAAGTACATGCTCGAACATCATTGACTAACTCCTTATCAATCTCGATTCATTTCAATATGAACAACAATTTAATCTATTCGATTGATTAGAATAGAACGATTACAGAATAAAAGAAGGTATTGCAATAGATAGGTTTAATTAAAAACCTTATAAAAACCTTCAACCCTCCCATTTATTTTATTTATTTTTATTTAGAATTTATAAATCTTATAATTTATAAATCTTAGAATTTAATTCTAAGTATTTCTTATTGACGAGCCATAGTAATTGCACCTATCAAGGAAACTAAAAGAATTATGGAAATGAGTTCAAACGGAAGATAAAAATCTGTTGATAAATGAATCCCAATTTGTTGAATGTTACTTATTAGGTCCTGTTCTATAATCTGGCTTGATCTTGTAGTCCAAAAAATTCCGTACCATGACGTATCTGGGATAATAGTAATTAGTGAAAAAAGAATACTTGTACAAACCAGTGAAGTGACCCCATCTCCAATGGTCCAAAAATAGGAATCATTGGAATGTTCTGAACCATTCATGAACATTACAGCAAATATGATTAAGACATTTATGGCTCCAACATAAATAAGGAGCTGTGCGGCAGCTACAAAATAGGAATTCGATAGAATATAGAATAAGGATATACAAACAAGAACCAATCCCAACGAAAAGGCAGAAAAAATGGGATTGGTAAGTAATACTACTCCCAGACCTCCTAATACAAGAACTGATCCAAAAAATACTACAAGAATATCATGTATTGGTCCAGGTAAATCCATTATTAAAATGATAAATTAATAAATAAGTCGAAATATTTCATGACCTTACTGAATGGTCCAGGAAAGGAAAAGGGGGTTACCCCTTTTCCTTTTTTGTATATGATACATTCCTATATATCAAAACAAAATCTTAGTAATTGGTAATCGTTCTTGAATCAAAGGGTTTATCTTTGTCTATTTTGATTTGAGTCGAATTCATAACTGTTTGAATTGTGTAATCTCCAATTATTGACATTGGTAACCGACCCAAAGCAATTTGATTATAATTCAATTCGTGACGATCAGAAGTAGAAAGTTCATATTCTTCAGTCATTGATAAACAGTTTGTTGGACAATACTCGACACAATTACCACAAAATATACAGACCCCAAAATCAATACTATAATTAATCAATTGTTTTTTTTTAATATCTCTTTCAAATCTCCAATCAACAACGGGTAGATCTATCGGGCATACACGAACACATACTTCACAAGCAATACATTTATCAAATTCAAAGTGGATTCGACCACGAAAACGCTCTGATGTGATCGATTTTTCATAAGGATATTGAATAGTTATAGGTAAACGATTTGTGTGGGATAAGGTAATTACGAAACTTTGACCAATATACCTTGCAGCTCGTATTGTTTGTTGACTATAATTCATGAACCCAGTCACCATAGAGAACATATTGTAAATATCCAGGAATAAATTGATGTTTCTTTCTCTTGTTTGAAAGAGGTTATGAATCTGGAATATCGTTATCGTATTTCACTATTTATAGTGAAACAAGTTGGGAAGAAGTTGTCAATAATAGATTACCTAAAGAAATAGGTAAAAGAAATTTCCATCCAAGATTTAATAGTTGGTCCATTCTTATCCTAGGCAAAGTCCATCTTGTTGTGATAGGAATAAACAGAAACAAATAAGCTTTAGCTAATGTAATAAAGATACCAATTGTCATTCCAAAAACTCCGGCCATTTTATTTATTCCGAAAAGTTCAGGAATAGATATGTACGGAATAGAAAAATTCCACCCACCTAAGTAAAGAACTGTTACAAATAATGAGGAAAGTAATAGATTTAGGTAAGAAGCAATATAAAATAAACCAAATTTGATACCTGAATATTCGGTTTGATAACCTGCTACTAATTCCTCCTCTGCTTCCGGTAAATCAAATGGCAATCTCTCACATTCTGCTAGAGAAGAAATTAGAAAAACAATAAACCCTATAGGTTGACGCCACAGATTCCACCCCCAAAAACCATATTTTGACTGTGCTTCAACTATATCAACTGTACTTGAACTATTAGATAATCATAGTCGATAATAACATCACTGTTCCCATCGCTATTACAAAACCGTACATGAAACTTCAGCTTCATACGGCTCCTCTATGGCCACAAATAAATGTAAGGACTGGTTCGGTATTTTCGTCCTCTTTGGAGGATAGATCGAATAAAGATACATCGAAGAGTCCCAAATTAGACCAATGGAATTCTGTCCGCTAGAATAAGAAAAAAAGTGCTTTCGAATTGATCTCATCCTTATAAAATTTTTCTTTGTTCGGTAATAACTTAATCTTTCAATAAAATATTCAATATATATATATATAGGCATTAGTTCATGAATCATGATAAGAATTCCGTATGTATGAATACAGATATAGGAAAGAAAGAATAAATAAAGATTCTTTTTTTTATTTTATAAAAATTTTTATTCATTCATTCGATTATTGCATTCCATTTCTTTTTTTCCTGTTCTTCTGTCTCAGAAGAAGGTATTTAATTTAGAAAAAAAATAAAGGATTAATTCGTTCTTGATAGTCATTTCTTTAATCAGTGAATAGGAGCATACTCGAGATCGGAATCGTAGGGAGGTACTTCTTGATCATTTCTACCAACTTAAAGCCCTTATTATGATTCGTTTTATGCAGAAATATCTCTTTTTTTTGATACCTTACATTATCCCCATTACTAATCCTTTGTGTACCTTGGTGTTCCTTACTGTCCACCGATTTTTGATTGATCCCCGGTATGTTAATACATACAAGGCAGTAGTGGAAACTCCATACAGTTGATCTTTTGCACCCGCTTCAAGATATGATGACTAATCAAAGAATCTCAATCTTGGGGTAAACAGTTTATGCTGCTTATGTTTACTTTAACTTCATTCTTGTACAGAGGGAATGAGATTTTCTCTTCTTACTGCAAATTTATAAGCTGTTTTGTTTCACTCATATAACTATCTGGTTTAACTCATCGATGAATAAAAAAAAATATCTATTCAATACATACATTCAACCTCTTTTCTCTATTTATTTCTAGGAAAGAGGTAAAAGTTCATGTTCCAACGAATCACACGTAGAGATATTGATAATACACATAGAGTTAATGGTATTTCATAACTAATAGATTGAGCAGCAGCTCGTAGACCACCTGAAAAAGAATATTTATTATTCGATCCATATCCTGACATAAGAAGCCCAATAGGGGCAATACTTGAAATGGTGATCCATAAAAAAACACCTATACTGAGATCACCTAAAACAAGGCGGTACCCGAAAGGAATTACTAAATAACTTAGTAGAATTGATATGACCGCTATAGACGGTCCGACACTAAATAAACGAATATCCCCTCTAGATGGGAGTAGGTCCTCCTTAAAAAGTAATTTAGTCCCATCTGCTAGAGCTTGAAGAATTCCCAACGGACCAGCATATTCAGGCCCAATACGTTGTTGTATCGTTGCAGATATTTCTCTTTCTAACCACACAATTACTAGTACCCCTATTATGATTCCAAATATAAGGGTAAAAATGGATACAAACATCCATATGAGTCCATAGATTTCTTTTATGGATTCCAATGTAGAAAAAGAATTGATAGCTTGTACTTCTGTCGTATCAATTATCATTTCAACGATCAACTTCTCCCATAATGATATCTATACTACCTAGTATCGTCATGATATCAGCCAATTTCATTCTTTTAACTAGCTGAGGAAGAATTTGCAAATTGATGAAACCGGGTGGACGAATTTTCCATCTCCAGGGGAAAATGCTATTATCCCCTATCAAATAAATTCCTAATTCTCCTTTTGGGGCTTCTACTCTGACATAAAGTTCTTGTTTCGACAATTCAAAATTGGGTGAAGGTTTTTTACTAATAAATCTATATTCAAAATCATTCCATTCGGAATTTTTTGCTCTATCAAAGCGTCGGACTTCTAAATTCTCATAAGGCCCTCCAGGAATTCCTTCTAGAGCCTGTTGAATAATTTTTATGGATTCCCCCATTTCACCTATTCGTACTAAATAACGAGCTAATGAATCTCCTTCTTTTTGCCATTGGACTTCCCAATCGAATTCATTGTAACACTCATAATGATCAACCTTACGAAGATCCCATTGGATTCCAGAAGCTCGTAACATTGGTCCTGATAAACCCCAATTTATTGCTTCCTCTCCACCAATAATGCCCACTCTTTCAACTCGTTCCAAAAAAATGGGATTCCGTGTAATAAGTTTTTGATATTCAACAACTCCTGTTAAAGAATAATCGCAGAACTCCAAACATTTATCTATCCAGCCATGAGGTAGATCAGCAGCTACTCCTCCGATGCGGAAATAATTATGCATCATTCGCATACCTGTGACGGCTTCGAATAAATCATATAACAATTCTCTTTCTCTGAAAATATAGAAAAAAGGAGTCTGTGCACCGATATCTGCCATAAAAGGTCCAAGCCATAACAAATGAGAAGCTATACGGCTCAGCTCCAGCATAATTACTCTGATATAACTGGCTCTCTGAGGTACTTGAACATTTTCCAATTGTTCTGGTGCATTTACCGTTATTGCCTCTGTGAACATAGTAGCTAAATAATCCCAACGTGTTACATAAGGAAGATATTGTATAATTGTTCGGTTTTCCGCTATTTTTTCCATCCCTCTGTGTAAATATCCCAATATGGGTTCACAATCAATAACATCTTCACCATCGAGAGTAACGATCAGTCGAAGAACACCATGCATTGATGGGTGTTGAGGACCCATATTGACTATCATGAGATCTTTTCTTGTAGTCGGTATAGTCATATTTTTTCTTCCTTAATTCATTATTCCACGAATTCTTCAAAACGAGGTTCATCAAAATGAAAAATCTAATAAAATAACTAAAAAAAAGAAATTCAAACGATTAAATTAACGAGTTTTTGGCTCCCGAATATCCAACTGATCCATTAATTTCTTATAACGGACTCTATTTTTCTTTGACAAATAAGCCAGGAGCCGTTGACGTTTTCCCAGAATTATTCGTAGACCCCTTTGGGATAAAAAATCTCTTTTGTGCAATTCCAAATGTGAAGTAAGTCTACGTATCTTACTGGTAAAATTTAATATTTGAAATTCAACAGAACCCTTGTTTTCTTCTTTTTCTTCTTGTGAAATAACTGAGATGAATGAATTTTTGATCATAAAAAAATTTTTCTATCTTTTTTTCTTTCCCATGGATTTATTTTACTTTACTGAATCGATCAGGAAAAATAAAAATAAGAATCTTTATGCCAGTTATTTTAATCTAGTACACACAAAAATTTGGATTTTTTCCTATTTTTTTTTTATTTTATCCAAATCCAATTGAAAATTGGATTTGGATAAAAAAGGAAAATACATTTCTACATTCATGGAAGAGAATGATTTCTTTGTACCTAATAAAAAGATTCTGCCGATTTTGTCAATTGAGTTGATACGCCATTAGATCCGTGTCATGTATCAGAATGTAATACAGCGTATATGTATGTCTTTCGACTTTCATCTACCGAAAAATATCACAGATATATAGGAAATATACTATTAACAAATTATGAATCGTGGATACATATATATCCTTGACATACTGAAACGATTGCCATTATTGGTATTAAACCAATAGCGATTCATACAAGCTAAATCTTCTAATCGGTAATTGGGCCAAAGAAACAATTTGCATTTAATAAATTTATTTGTATCTGTAAATTTATTTGTATCTGTATTAGTATTGAAATGCTTGTCCTCATTCAAAAATTTTCCAGAGTTTCTTATGTTGTTTTCATTGCAAAATACTAGATTTCTATCCACAAAATCCCAATTACGAGAATTAAAAAAAATTAGAATTCTAAATTCTCTACGACGTCTAGGAGATAGAATATTTTCAGGAACAAAGAAATCATAATTACTTTTGTCTCTATCCACAAGCATATTGCCGTGTCTTGCAACGGATTTATCAAAATTCTTCTTGTCAATATATCTTTTTTTTATGCATTTTCTGTTAGTTTGGTGCTTAATTTTATCGATCAATGAAATACCTAGGGTTTGATATATAATAAATTTTCTATCCCTTTTTTTTATAGATAAACGAATCGGTTCGATAATCAATACTCCCCTTTTTATCAATTCTGTAAGAGCTAGATCTTTCTGAATTAGCATTACATCCAGATGCATTTCTCCTCTTTGAATCGAGGATATAGCAATTTTCCTTGGATTTATCAGTCTAAGTAGGAGACAATATACCTTGATATTATTGATCATTCTTTGATTCAAGGAGTCATCCCATCTTAATTGAAAAAGGAAAAATTTTTTCAGGAAGAAATCTAGCTCTGCTTCCTTCTTTTTCTTGGATTGTTTTTTCTTTTTACCTTTTTTAATGTCTGATCCCGTGTAATTGTCTTCAACATTTTTTTTTTTTTTTTTTCGTAGATCTGATCCAAGATTTTCTTGTCCCTGTTGTTCGTTTTTTTCTTGGTTGGAATTTTCTAATTTAAGATATTCTTTTTGATTAGATGATATCTGAAGATTTTTTTTTTTTATTTGATTTATGTTGATGCTTTTTTTTTGACTAATATTTTCATAGAAATAAAAATTAAAAAGAAGTAATTTGATTGGTATGATCCATGGTTTAATCTTATATGCATCAAAAAATGGCACAAATTCTGGGAGGAACCGGGGTTTTAGATTTGATATGGTACGATAAACCTTTTCTTGATTCATTCCCATCCAATCAAAAAAGTGTTTTTTTTGATGGGATGGTTTAATTCCTTGATGAATTGTAAGAGAAAAAATTTCTTTTTTTTTCAATTTTTTAATAATTTTGTTTTCAGTCTTAGTATTTTTCTCAATTTTGGTGCTGATATGCGTATTGGTCCAGGTCTCAATATCGATATTTTTTCTAAGACAAATATGGAGAATTCTACAATCAAAATATTTTCTATCCATATTTTTATGTGTAGCAATAATATATTCCTTTTCTAGATAATTACTAATAGCTATACTTACCAATACATAAAATGATTCGGGTTTCAGTGTATTGAAATTGTATGGAATTTCTTGGTCTCCTTTTACTTGTAATGTTGATTCATAAATATATGAGTATGAGTCCTTCCTATTCCCATAATTCATATATTTATGTGATAAAAGAGAATATCTGTAGTGTTTTTTAAATTTTTCTTTTTGACTCGTCAATGAATCCACTGCTACCACATAGTAATTTTGTTTCATGTAATGAATTAATTGGTCTTTTTCTTTTTTATGTGAATCAAATTTAATTGAGTTTTGATTTTGAATCGTAGAACGTTGGTGGATTCTATTTCGCCATTTTTGAGGTACTAATCGAGACCATTTTGTCTGAGATAAATTGTATTGATAATGGCCCTTTAACCAGTTTTTCCATTCATTTTTTCCAGACTTATAAATTTTCTTTTGCTTTGATTTGGAATCAAATATTCCTCGTGTCATACAATAATCCTTGATTTTATCCTTAATAAAAGAATGGGTCCCGGGATATTGAAGTACAGATCTCAAGTGATACTTGTTAAGTAATTGGGTTTGTGATAATTTGTAAAATACATATGCTTGGGACAAGGAGGATAAATCATAATTATAATAAAAAATATTTGAATAATAATAAATACTTGAATTATTATTACTGATATTAGTATTATAAAACGATTTTTTTATAGTCGAAATAAAGTTCATTGTATTTTGATCTGTTTCATCAATTCCTTCTCGATTTGTTTCATCGTTGTAAATCGATTTTGCGATAATTTTTTTTGTTGATTCAAAGAAAAATTGTGCATTAATCCTAAAAATAGTAATCATACGTAGAAAGATATCTATGTATATTTTTTCAATGAATGATTTCATAAAAAAATTTAATTTATGTATAAATCGGATCTTTTTTCTTTTAAATATCTGCAAAATATGTTTCTTTGATTCCGATTTTTTATCATCACAAGTTAGAACTATTTTTTTCTTGTCTTTTGTGATTCGTTCTAGTTCTATTTGATTCCTGATTATGACTGTCCTATCAGCAAGATCCTTTATTTTTTTTTCTATGAGTGAGTAATTTGCCCAATTCATGGACCGAATTCGAATGGTTGATTCGTGAATAATATTATTATTTATTTTAGAATCTCTTACATTTTCATTCGGTTTATATATTTTTACCTTCCTCAATTCAAATAATAAAATGGGGTTTATTTTTTCAAGTCCCTTCATTTTTTGTTTTATAACTAGAACTCTTTTTATAACCCATCTTTTTTTTTCTTTAAAAACTTTTAGAACGAACAAAATTTTTTTTTTTACTTTTCTAATTATTTTTCTAATTTTTTTTTGGAGTTCTTTATAAATGGGTTCAAAAAAAGAAGGTCGTTTTCGGGGAGAACCAAAAGCAACTTCTGCTTCCATTCCCCAAATTGTTAAAAAACAAAAATTTGCTTTTTTTCCTTTTTTTTTCATTGGATCTCTATGATGAGATCGTATTTTAGATCTTCGCCAAGGTTTAAGAACGAAAGGAAATAGAATCTTTATCTGAATACCGTCTGTTAACCAATCTTTGGGAAATTCTGTTTCCGATAATTGAACACCATTATAGGTGCATTTAACATGCATTTCTCTATTCCATTCCTTCAAATCCTCATACCACTCGGGGAATTGGAAAAATAACATACGGCCAATATTTTTAGCTATTATCAATGAAGGCAATACAATGTATTTTCTAAGAAAGGATTGGGTTACTAACATCGAACCTCTTATTACTTGAGCAAATATAATGTTATCCCAAGTTTCTGATATTGCTATACGTTCATTTTCCTCTTTTTTCTCCTCGTTTTTTTTTTGCTTTTCTTTTGTCTCTTCCTCCTCAAAATTGGAAATTTTCAATTCCGGTTCTCTCTCGACCGAATTCCTAAAAATGAGATTCATCATTTCAGAGATATCAAAAGAAGAAAAAAAAGATGTTTTGTCTATTCGATCCAAAAAAAGTGGGGAATGCACATTTGCTTGAAACAGGTCCCAAGTAACTGTTTTACGTCTTTGAGTACGCATGGATCCTTTTATTATATCCCTACGAAAATCCGATTGTTGCGAGTAGCGTATCAAAGCCACCTCTTCCGCTTGATCACTATTACTAGTATTATTCGTATTAGTAATAGAATTGGTATTATTCTCATTATCAGTATAAATTACCACACGTTTGGCTTTTCTTGAACGAATTTCATGATCTTCCGTCGATTTTTCCTCATTTTCTTCCTCCTGTTCTTCCAGAACATTG